CTCCCTTCCGAATTCTTCGTTTTGTTTTTATTTTGGTGATAAATCACGGTTTCCTAAATTACTACTTCTTAAAGGTAGAAATAAAACCTTTCCTTTTTAAAAAAGAATTTTGCCCTAATTCAAATCAAATGAATATTTCAAAACATTGGGTTACTTAGGTATCATTTTCTACTATTGCAGATTCCATTTTTTTACTCCGTAATGGAATCCAATAGTAGAAAAATGATACCAAGTATATAATAAATAATTTAATATTATATATTTGTCTTATATGAACTACTTTATTAAAATATATGGTAGTACATATCATATGTATTTATTATTATAGCCCTTTATCTCTCTCGAATAGGTTATTATACTTCCCATAAATAAAGGTGTTAATTTATACTACTCAATGTAAATAAATCTTCTTTTATAAGAACTTAATATATAAAAGGTAGATACATGAAATTAAGTTCTTATTATATTATCCAGTGGTTTCTTACTTAAATTTATACTTATAAAGTAAAATTAACATTAACTCGATTTTTGATCCATTGAGAATAAAATTTTTATAAAATTAAAAAATAAACCTAGAATAATTGGAGAATTATTACTTCTAAAAAAATTACCTTGTAAGAAAGAATATGTTCCATTGAGAATAAAATTTTTATAAAATTAAAAAATAAACCTAGAATAATTGGAGAATTATTACTTCTAAAAAAATTACCTTGTAAGAAAGAATATGTTCCATTGAGAATAAAATTTTTATAAAATTAAAAAATAAACCTAGAATAATTGGAGAATTATTACTTCTAAAAAAATTACCTTGTAAGAAAGAATATGTTCCATTGAGAATAAAATTTTTATAAAATTAAAAAATAAACCTAGAATAATTGGAGAATTATTACTTCTAAAAAAATTACCTTGTAAGAAAGAATATGTTCCATTGAGAATAAAATTTTTATAAAATTAAAAAATAAACCTAGAATAATTGGAGAATTATTACTTCTAAAAAAATTACCTTGTAAGAAAGAATATGTTCCATTGAGAATAAAATTTTTATAAAATTAAAAAATAAACCTAGAATAATTGGAGAATTATTACTTCTAAAAAAATTACCTTGTAAGAAAGAATATGTTCCATTGAGAATAAAATTTTTATAAAATTAAAAAAAAATTGAGTAAAATGCCTGATTAAAGGATTATCGTGATAGGGTAAATAATGTATTATAATTACTTTTACTACTCATTACATTTAACAGAATTAAACTGTAATCTTAAAATATCAAAAATTTTTGTGCACCTTACACTAAAATGTAGAAAAGTAAGCTAAATAAAGCTAATGGGTTCATACCCCATATATAGAGATTAACTCTCTTTTCTAATGCCCAATAATTCAATCAAAATCCTCTTTTTAAGAACATTAATTAGAGGTATATTAATTTCTTTATGTGCTAATTCATGAATAGGAGCATGAATAGGCTTAGAAATTAATTTACTCTCCTTCCTTCCTTTACTTTCTTCCAACCAAAATATATTATCAACAGAAGCTTCCTTAAAATATTTTTTAATCCAAGCTATTGCATCTTCCACATTATTATTTCTAATCCTATTAAAAATTAATTTTCATGAAATATTTTATTTTACACAAAATAGAATATCAAACAATTTAATTACAATTCCCCTTTTAATAAAAATTGCATGTGCACCTTTTCATTGATGATTACCATCTATAATTGAAGGTCTCTCTTGAATAAATTGCTTTATAATTTTATCTATTCAAAAAATTGCCCCATTAATCTTAATTTCATATACAATCTTTAATTCATATTTAATTCAACTTATGGTTTTAACAGCTGCTTTAACAGGAGCTATTGGAGGTCTTAATCAAATTTCTTTACGAAAAATTCTTTCTTTCTCCTCAATTAATCATATTGCATGAATATTAACAACCATAATTATAGGTTCAAATTTATGGTTGTTATATTTTTTCATTTATACCATTAACATCACTATAATTATTTCCATAACAATAACAATTAATTTATCTTTCATTTCTCAAATTTTTAATTTAACGAACAATAACCAAATTATTAAATTTTCATTGTTTATTGCAATATTATCTCTTGGTGGATTACCACCTTTCTTAGGATTCTTCCCAAAATGAATTACAATTCAATTTTTAGCTCAAAATTCAATAATTTTTATATCCATAATCCTTATTATATCATCACTTCTCACTTTATATTATTATATCCGAGTTGTATATACTTCCCTCATAATTACCAATTCAGAAATTATTTGAATTAAAATAAATCAACCTAAACTTAACAAATCAAAAACAATTATACTTTCTGCTCCGATTTTAATATTAGGGATATTAGCTTGTACTTTAATTTTTCTTATATACTAGAAGACTTTAAGTTAAATAAACTAATATCCTTCAAAGTTATAAATAAAGTATCACCTTTCTTTAAGTCTTAATAATTTACTTTCTACACCTTTAGAATTGCATTCTAATATCATATCATGAATATAAGACCTCTAATTAATAAACATATTAATTGGTAAAAGAGAATATCTCTTAAATAAATTTACAATTTATCACCTATTTATATCAGTCATTTTACCTTATATTTTAATTTTTCGTTGTTGCAACGTTGATTATTTTCAACAAATCATAAAGATATTGGAACATTATATTTTATTTTTGGAGCCTGAGCAGCAATATTAGGAACATCATTAAGAGTTTTAATTCGAACCGAACTTGGACATTCTGGACATTTAATTGGTAATGACCAAATTTATAATGTTATTGTTACTGCACATGCTTTTATTATGATTTTTTTTATAGTTATACCCATTATAATTGGTGGATTTGGAAACTGACTTATCCCTTTAATGTTAGGAGCCCCTGATATAGCTTTCCCTCGAATAAATAATATAAGTTTTTGACTTTTACCTCCATCAATTTTACTATTAATTTTTAGTAGAACAATTGAAAGAGGGGCAGGAACAGGTTGAACAGTTTATCCACCTCTTTCAGCAAGAATTGCACATGCAGGACCAGCAGTTGATTTAACTATTTTTTCATTACACCTTGCAGGTATATCAAGAATTATAGGAGCTATCAACTTTATTACAACTATAATTAACATAAAACCAATTTATATAAACCAAACACAAATACCTTTATTTGCTTGATCAGTAGGAATTACTGCTTTATTGTTACTATTATCTTTACCAGTTTTAGCCGGCGCAATTACAATACTCTTAACAGACCGTAATTTAAATACATCATTTTTTGATCCTGCAGGGGGAGGAGATCCAATTTTATATCAACATCTATTTTGATTTTTTGGTCATCCTGAAGTTTATATTTTAATTCTTCCTGGATTTGGAATAATTTCCCATGTTATTTCCCATGAAAGAGGAAAAAAAGAAACATTTGGAAATTATGGTATAATTTGAGCTATATCTGCAATTGGTTTTTTAGGTTTTGTAGTATGAGCTCATCATATATTTACAGTAGGAATAGATGTTGATACACGAGCTTATTTTACAGGAGCTACAATAATTATTGCTGTTCCAACTGGAATTAAAATTTTTAGTTGACTTGCAACAGTCTACGGCTCAAAAATAGTATTTAATCCTGCATCTTTATGAGCCTTAGGTTTTATTTTTCTTTTCACAGCTGGAGGATTAACTGGAGTAATTTTAGCAAATTCAGCAATTGATATTATTCTTCATGATACTTATTATGTTGTTGCTCATTTTCATTATGTTTTATCAATAGGAGCAGTATTTGCTATTATAGCTGGATTTATTCACTGGTATCCTTTATTTACAGGATTAACTTTAAATCCAATTTGATTAAAAAGTCAATTTTTTATTATATTCATTGGAGTAAATATAACTTTCTTTCCTCAACATTTTTTAGGATTAGCAGGTATACCTCGACGGTACTCAGATTATCCAGATGCATATACTTCATGAAATATTGTATCAACAATTGGCTCCTTAATTTCTTTTGCAGCTGTTTTAATATTTATTTTAATTATTTGAGATAGAATATTTACTAATCGTCTAATAATTTATTCAACTCAAGTAAATAGTTCAATTGAATGAATACATAACTATCCTCCAGCTGAACATACTTATAATGAATTAACATTAATTACCAAATAATTTATTAATTAATGTTATCTCCATATATTCTAATATGGCAGAAATTAAGTGCAATGAATTTAAACTTCATAAATAAAGTTAGTTATACTTTTTTTAGAACCAATGTCTACATATGCAAACTTAAATTTACAAGATTGTGCATCCCCTTTAATAGAACAATTAATATATTTTCATGATCATTCCATATTTATTATTACAATAATTGTAATTTTAGTGGGGTATATAATTTTATCTTTAATAATAAATAAATTTATTGACCGATATACAATAGATGGTCAATATTTAGAAATCCTTTGAACTATTTTACCAGCCATCATTTTAATTTTTATTGCTTTACCCTCTTTATATATTCTTTACTTACTTGATGAAAATTCCAATCCATTATTAACATTAAAAACTATTGGACATCAATGATATTGAAGTTATGAATATTCTGATTTTACTAATATTGAATTTGATTCTTACATAATTCCTCAAAATGATCTTAATTTATATAATATTCGATTACTTGAAGTTGATAATCGTACAACTTTACCAATTAATACATTAACACGAATATTAATTACATCAGAAGATGTAATTCACTCATGAACAATTCCAAGTGTAGGAGTAAAAGCTGATGCTACTCCAGGACGAATGAATCAAACAACTTTTTGATTTAACCGTCCTGGAGTATTTTTTGGACAATGTTCAGAAATCTGTGGAACAAATCATATATTTATACCTATTGTAATTGAAAGTACCTCAATATATGATTTTTTAAACTGACTTAAATATATTTCCGATTCATTAGATGACTGAAAGCAAGTAATGGTCTCTTAAACCAAATTATAGTAATATAGCAATTACTTCTAATGATAAGAAGTTAGTTAAATTATATAACATTAGTATGTCAAACTAAAATTATTAACACTAATACATCTTTATTCCCCAAATAATACCTTTAAATTGATTTATATTATTTTTATTTTTTTTAATTTCAATAATTCTATTTTTTGTAATAAATTATTATATTATTTCAAATAAAATTCCTTATTCATCCCTATATAAAAAAATTACAAATAAAAGCTTTTTTTGAAAATGATAACTAATTTATTTTCAGTATTTGATCCCTCATCCAATATTATAAATTTATCAATAAATTGATTAAGAACTCTTATTGGACTCATAATAATTCCAATATCTACATGATTAATTCCTTCTCGTAAAATAATTCTTTGATATTATACTATTAATAAACTCCACATGGAATTTAAATTATTAATTGGTAAAAAAAAAATTAATAAAGGATCTACTTTTATTTTTATTTCAGTTTTTTCAATTATTTTATACAATAATTTTATAGGGTTATTTCCATATATTTTTACTAGAACAAGTCATATAGTAATAACTTTTTCTCTCGCCTTTCCTTTATGATTATCATTTATATTATATGGTTGAATAAAAAATACAAAACATATATTCACTCATCTTGTTCCCCAAGGAACTCCAAATATTTTAATACCTTTTATAGTTTGTATTGAATCAATTAGTAATATTATTCGACCCGGAACTTTAGCAATTCGGCTTGCAGCTAATATAATTGCAGGACATTTATTAATAACATTATTAGGAAATACAGGAAGAACAATTATTATATCCATTATACCTTTATTAATTTTTACACAAATCTTACTTTTAACTTTAGAGTCTGCAGTTGCAATTATTCAATCTTATGTATTTACAATTTTAAGAACTCTTTATTCTAGAGAAGTTAATTAATGTCAATATATATAAATCATCCTTATCATATAGTTACTTACAGACCATGACCTATTATTGCAGCCACAAGAATTACAATTGCAATAATAGGATTTATTAAATTATCATATGAATTTAATGAAAAAATTATATTTCTAGGTTTAATAATTTTAACTTTAACTATTATTCAATGATGACGAGATGTTGTACGAGAAAGTACATATCAAGGATATCACACAAAAATTACAACAATAGGATTACGATGAGGAATAATTTTATTTATTATTTCAGAAGTATTTTTTTTTATTTCCTTTTTTTGAACTTTTTATCATAGAAGCTTAACACCTACAATTGAACTAGGATCATTATGACCTCCTTTAGGAATTATTCCTTTTAATGCTCTTCAAGTACCTTTATTAAATACTATAGTATTATTAGCCTCAGGAATTACTATTACATGAAGTCATCATAGATTAATAGAAAATAATTTTAATCAAGCAAATCAAGGTTTAATATTAACTATTTTATTAGGAATATATTTTACAATTTTACAACTATATGAATATCTTGAAGCACCATTTACTATTACAGACTCAGTATTTGGATCATCTTTTTTTTTAGCTACAGGTTTTCATGGATTACATGTTATTATTGGAACTACATTTCTTATTACATGTTTATCACGAATATTATTTATACATTTCACATCAAATCATCACTTCGGTTTTGAAGCTGCAGCTTGATATTGACATTTTGTTGATGTTGTTTGATTACTTTTATACATTTCAATTTATTGATGAGGTAGATAATCAATATTTATTTAGTATACAATAGTACCCTTGATTTCCAATCAAAAAGTCTAATAAATTAGAATAAATAATTCAAATTTTAATTTTAATATCTATAATTATATTAATAATTTCATTCATAATTATAATTTTAACCAATTTTTTATCAAAAAAAAATATTAAAGACCGAGAAAAAAACTCCCCTTTTGAATGTGGATTTGATCCTATTAGATCATCACGTTTACCTTTTTCTTTACGATTTTTTTTAATTGCTATTATTTTCTTAATCTTCGACGTAGAAATTGCATTAATTTTACCTATTACAATTATTCCTTTTAATTCAAAATTATATATTTGAATAATTACAAGAATAATATTTTTATTAATTTTAACAATAGGTTTATATCATGAATGAAATCAAGGTTCTCTTGAATGAGCCTCATAAATATTTTACTAAATATAAATATTATTACAATTGGGGTTATAGTTAATTATAACATTTGATTTGCACTCAAAAAGTATTGAATTCAATTTTCCTTATTATATTTATTTTCTTGTTTTTAATTAAATTAAGTAAGAAACAAATTAATTGTAATCAGTTTCGACCTGATATTAAGATATAATATTATCCTTATTTTAATTAATTAATTGAAACCAAAAAGAGGTATATCACTGTTAATGATAAAATTGAATTTTATTCCAATTAAGAAGATGTGTTAATCAAATAAAAGCTGCTAACTTATTATTTAAGAGGTTAAAATCCTATTACATCTTATTTTACTTAAGTAGTTTAAATAAAACATTACATTTTCATTGTAAAAATAAATCTTTTCCTTTTTTTAAGTAATATTATTCAAAGATTAAATTATCTCAATAACAGCTTCAATGTTATACTCTATATAAGATATTTGAATAAATCATAAATATTAATAAAATTAATATAATATAAAAAATAACTAAATAAGATTTTAAATTATTAATCTGAAATCATTGATTTAAATTTCTTATTTTTATTAAAATATAAAACAAATTTTGAACACCAAAATATTCACTTCAACCTAAATCAATTTTTTTTATTAAATTTAATCCAATAATTAAAGGTATTTTACTAACTCCTTTCGTAAAAATTAAAGGTATAAATCATATTGAACCAAAAAAAATTATTACCTTATAATATTTAAATAAATTAAAATAATAATTCAATTCATATTTAAATAAAATTCTACCTAATCATAATCCAAATAATCTAACTAAAATAGGTATAATCTTTATTATTAATGATAAACAAATAAAATAAGGTGTAATAAAAATTATCCAATTTAATATTCTTCCTCCAATAATTGCAAATAACATTAAACCTAATATTCCATTTAATATTATTCAATTTTTTTCACTGAATTTAAATATAGAAATTATATTAAAATCTCTTCATAAAACATAATAAAATAAACGAAATGTATAACATACTGTAAGTCCTGTTGAAAAAAAATATAAAAAATACATAAATATATTTAAGTTTCTTAAAGAAACCACTTCTAAAATTATATCTTTTGAATAAAATCCTGCTAAAAAAGGTATACCACATAATGTAAAATTAGAAATTATAAAACAAGTAGAAGTTAAAGGTATAAATATAGATAAATTTCCTATAAAACGAATATCCTGAAAATTTTTTATATTATGAATAACTATACCAGCACATATAAATAATAATGCTTTAAATAATGCATGAGTTAATAAATGAAAAAAAGCTAAATCTACATAACCTAAAGATAAAATTCTTATTATTAATCCTAATTGTCTTAAAGTAGATAAAGCAATAATCTTTTTTAAATCATATTCAAAATTAGCACCCAAACCAGATATAAATATTGTTAATACAGAAATTACTAACAAAAACTTTAATAATCAATTAGGAAAAATTTTATTAAATCGAATTAATAAATATACACCTGCCGTAACTAAAGTTGATGAATGAACTAAAGCCGAAACTGGTGTAGGGGCAGCTATTGCTGCTGGTAACCATGCAGAAAAAGGAATTTGAGCACTTTTTGTTATTCCAGCTAAAATAATTAAAAATGAAATTAATATTAATTCATAATTATAAATTAAATTATCCAAATAAAAAATATAATTTCATCTTCCAAAATTTAATATTCATGCGATCGCTATTAATAAAGCAACATCCCCAACACGATTTGATAAAGCTGTTAATATACCTGCATTATAAGATTTTACATTCTGATAATAAATAACTAAACAATAAGATACTAATCCTAAACCATCTCATCCTAATAAAATTCTAATTATATTAGGTCTAATAATTAAAAAAATTATAGACAATACAAATATTAAAACCAAAAAAATAAACCGGTTTAATATAATATCACCTAATATATAATCTTCACTATATAAAATAACTAATGATGAAATTAATATAACAAAACTTATAAATAATAAAGATATTCAATCTAATAATAAAGTTATTACAATTGAAGAAGAATTTAAATTAACAATTTCTCATTCAATAAAATAAATTAAATCATTTATAATATAATATATACTAAAACCAAAACTTAATAAAGAAAACATTATTAAAAAAAAAAATCTAATAAAACATAATGATAAATATATCATAACTTAAGATAATTTTTATATCCATGATACCACAAATCATAATTTTTATTTAAACTACTTAAGTATTTAAAATCAAATAGATACATAATCTCTTTTCAAAATTAATAAATTTAAAGGTAATCAATGTAATATTAACAATAAATATTCACGACAATAACCTCTTAATCTTCTATAACTCCCTGAATAATAATCTCCATGTTGACTATAAGAATATAAATATAAAGTATAACTAGCACTAAAAAAAGAAATTAATATTAAAAATAATATTACTATTCACATCCAACTTATTATTCTATTAAATAAACCAATTTCTCCTAATAAATTTAGTGATGGAGGAGCAGCTATATTACAAGAAGAAAATAAAAATCATCATAAAGTTATTCTTGGTATCAAATTTAATAAACCTTTATTAATAAATAATCTTCGTCTTCCTAAACGTTCATATCTAATATTAGCTAAACAAAAAAGACCCGATGAACATAAACCATGTGCAATTATTAAAACAAAAGTTATATAGAATCCTCAAATATTTAGTGTTATTATTCCTCCAATAACTAAACCTATATGAACTACTGAAGAATAAGCAATTAAAGCCTTTATATCAATTTGTCGTAAACATATTAATCTAACTAAAAAACCCCCTACTAATCTAATTGACAATCAAAAAATATTGATTAATATTCCAACCTTTATTAAATATTCAAATACACGTAATAAACCATAACCCCCTAATTTAAGTAAAATTCCTGCTAAGATTATTGAACCCGAAACTGGAGCCTCAACATGAGCTTTAGGAAGTCATAAATGTAACAAATATATTGGAACTTTAATTAAAAAAGCTAATACCATTCTTAAATATAAATAAAAACTTATAAAATTATTAAAATAAACTAATGAAAAAACTAAATAATTTAAATAATTATATAATCATAAAATACCTAATAAAAAAGGTAAAGAAGCAAATAAAGTATAAAAAAGTAAATAAATTCCCGCCTGTAAACGTTCTGGTTGATATCCTCATCCAAAAATTAAAAATAATGTAGGAATTAAACTACCTTCGAAAAAAAAATAAAAAGAAATTAAATTTAAACTACTAAAAGTACAAAATAATATTAATAATAACAATAAAATTATTAATATAAATAACCCATTAAAAAATTCATAACGAATAATTGAATAACTAGCCATAATTATTAAAATACAAATTCAACAACTTAATATAATTAAACCATATGATAAATAATCATAACCAAAAATATATCTTAAATTTATTCAAAAAAAAAAATTGATATTAATTAAAAATATTAATGACATAAAAAATAATAAATTTTGAACTACATATCATTTTTTATTTTTAAAACATAAAGGAATTAAAAAAATTAAATACATAATATAACTTAACATTCCAATAAATTAAATGAATTAAAAAAATCATTTCCATGAGTCCGAATTATTAATACTAAAATTGATAAACCCAAAACCCCCTCACATACCGCAAAAGATAAAAAAAATATTGTTATATATAATTCTCCACTTATTATTAATACATAATAGTATAAAATAATAAATAAAATTAAAACAATAAATTCTAAACTTAATAAAGTTATTAATAAATGCTTACGTTTTGAACAAAATACTCATAAACCACAAAGAAATATAAAATTTAATATTATTAACATTATTATTGTTTTAATAGTTTAAATAAAAACATTGATCTTGTAAATCAAAATTAAAATAATTTTTAAAACTTCAAAGGAAAGATAAAACCTTATCATTAATCTCCAAAATTAATATTTTATTTAAACTACCCTTTGATATTTTATATTTAATATTAATAATTAGATTATTATTAAGAATAATTTTCTTATTTTTAAATCATCCATTATCAATAGGTTTAATTCTTTTTCTTCAAACTATTTCTATTTGTTTAATTAGAGGATCTATATCATTAAGATTTTGATTCTCATATGTTTTATTATTAATTTATTTAGGAGGAATATTAATTTTATTTATATATATTACTAGATTAGCATCTAATAAAATATTTTCTTATTCAAATTATTTTTTCCTAATTTTAATATTTTTTCCACTAACTCTTGTTATAATTTATTATTTAAATTTATTTAATTTCATAAATTTAACCGAAAATATAGAAAATTGATTAATATCAAATATATTATCCAATAACTTTTTATTGAAAATATATAATCAACCTATTAATATTATCACAATTTTAATTGCAACATATTTATTTTTAACATTAATTGTAGTAGTTAAAATCATTAATATTTTTAAAGGTCCTTTACGACAAATAAGTTAATGAATAAACCTTTACGAAAAATTCATCCTTTAATTAAAATTTCTAATAATGCCTTAATTGATTTACCTACTCCCTCAAACATTTCTACATGATGAAATTTTGGTTCATTACTAGGAATATGTTTAATTATTCAAATTATAACAGGATTATTTTTAGCTATACATTATTCACCACACATTGATTTAGCTTTTTTTAGAATTGCACATATTTGTCGAGACGTAAATTATGGTTGACTCTTACGCACTATACATGTTAATGGTGCTTCCTTATTTTTTATTTCCATTTATTTACATATTGGACGAGGAATATATTATGGTTCATATAAATTTTACTATACATGAATAATTGGAGTATTAATTTTATTTATTGTAATAGCTACTGCCTTTATAGGTTATGTTTTACCTTGAGGACAAATATCTTTTTGAGGAGCTACAGTTATTACTAATTTATTATCTGCAATTCCTTATTTAGGAATTGAATTAGTTCAATGAGTATGAGGAGGATTTGCAGTAGATAATGCAACATTAAATCGATTTTTCGCTTTTCATTTTATTATACCATTTATTTTAACAGCTATAGTAATAATTCATTTGCTTTTCCTACATCAAACTGGATCAAATAATCCTTTAGGAATAAATAGTAATATTGATAAAATTCCTTTTCATCCTTATTTTACATTTAAAGATATTTTAGGTTTTATTATTTTATTTATATTATTAATTATTTTGTCTTTAAAGGAACCTTACATTCTAGGAGATCCAGATAATTTTACTCCTGCAAATCCTCTTATTACTCCAATACATATTCAACCTGAATGATATTTTTTATTTGCTTACGCAATTTTACGTTCAATTCCTAATAAATTAGGAGGAGTAATTGCTTTAATTATATCTATTGCAATTTTATTTTTTATACCTTTAATAATTACTAATTCACGAGGACTTCAATACTATCCACTTAATCAAATTATATTATGATTTATAATAATTATTATTATTCTATTAACATGAATTGGGATACGACCAGTAGAAAACCCTTATATTTTAACAGGGCAAATTCTTACTATTATATATTTTTTTTATTACATTTTTAATCCGTTAATTATTAAAACCTGAGATAATATTTTATATTAACAAATTAAACTTTAGTTATAAACTTAAAGATTAAGAATATGATTTGAAATCATAATAAAGGGTTAAATTCCCTTATTAACTTATATTACTTAATTAAACCTTTTAAATAAAAACAAAACACAAATAAAAAAATATAAAATTTAAAGATAAAGGTAAAAATCTCTTTCATGCTAAATATATTAATTTATCATATCGATATCGAGGTAATGTTCCCCGTACCCAAATATAAACAAAAGCTAAAAAAATCAATTTTAAATAAAATTGAAAAGAATTTAAATCAGATCCTAAAAAAATTACACACATTAATATACTTATAAATAAAATTCTAGAATATTCACTTAAAAAGATTAATGCAAATCCTCCTCTTCCATATTCAATATTAAATCCCGAAACTAATTCTGATTCTCCTTCAGCAAAATCAAAAGGTCTACGATTGGTTTCAGCAAGACAAGACACAAATCAAACATTACATAAAGGTAAACACAAAAATAAAAATCAAATTCCTATTTGATAATAAAAAAAATCAAGTAAAGAATATCTTATAATTAAAAAAATAAATGACAATAAAATTAAAGTTAAACTCACTTCATAAGAAATTATTTGAGCAATTGCTCGTAACCCTCCTAATAAAGCATAATTAGAATTTGAAGATCATCCAGCTAATATAATTGTATAAACTCCTATACTCATACAAACCAAAAAAAAAAATAATCCTAAATTAAAAGTATATAAACCTCTTATATAAGGTATTAATATTCATAAAATTAAAGATAAAAATAAAGATAAGACTGGACAAATATAATATAATAAATAATTAGAAATTAAAGGAATCATATGTTCTTTACAAAATAATTTAATTGCATCACTAAAGGGTTGTAAAATACCAATATATCCTACTTTATTAGGACCTTTACGAATATGAATATATCCTAAAACCCTTCGTTCCAATAAAGTAAAAAAACCAACCCCAATTATAATAAAAATAACCAATATTAATCTTATTAATATTAAAATAAATAATTCTTTTAACATTATTTACTATCTATGATATTAATCACATATTCAGATTCTAAATCCAAAGCACTACAATCTGCCAAAATAGCTTATATTACTAAAATTCATTTAATAAAAATTATTTAAAATATTTGGTCCTTTCGTACTAAAATATTTTATAAAATTAAAGATAGAAACCAACCTGGCTCACGCCGGTTTAAACTCAGATCATGTAAGATTTTAAAGGTCGAACAGACCTAATTTATAAACATCTACACTTATAATTTATCTTAATCCAACATCGAGGTCACAATCTTTTTTCTCAATATGAACTCTCAAAAAAAATTATGCTGTTATCCCTAAGGTAATTTAATCTTTTAATCATTATATATGGATCATATAATTAACAATAATATTTAAATTAAAGAAAAGTTTTATTTATTTTCTAATCACCCCAACTAAATAAATTACATAATAATTAAAAATTATTTATTAACTTAATTAATTACAACATCTATTAAATTCTATAGGGTCTTCTCGTCCCTTAATAATATTTAAGTCTTTTTACTTAAAATCTAAATTCAATTAAAATTATTATAAAACAGAATTCACCTCATACAACCATTCATACCAGCCTCCAATTAAAAGACTAATGATTATGCTACCTTTGCACAGTCAAATTACCGCGGCCCTTTAAAAATTTTCAGTGGGCAGGTTAGATCTCTTAAATATAATACAAGAAACCATGTTTTTATTAAACAGGTGAGTGAAATATTTGCCTAATTCTTTATATTAACATTCCAAATTTAAATATAATATAAAATCAATTTTACTAATTAAATCATAAAATCAAAAAATTTTAAATTCAATTTACTATTTTAATATATAAATTAAATAATAATTAAAAATCAATAAAAACAAGAATTAAATTTTAATATCCTTAAATTATTAACAAATTTTAAATTCATAAAATCCTCTATAAATATATATTATAATTATACTTTAAAAAGTTAATCCCTTTTAAAATTAGAAATACAAAATATATAAATAATAAAACATTATATAAATTATAACTCCTGAATTGAATCCATTTATTAAAAAACTAGATATCCTTAAAAACGACTAACATTTCATTACTAATTAAATATAATTAATATTTTTAATACAATAACTAATTTATTTAATTAAATCTTTTAAATTCGAGAAAAAATTATTTACAATTCATTTTAATATATTCTAATACACAAGACACAATTAATTAAATCACCTTTATTTAATTATAATTATATTATTTAATTTCTTACACAATACATAATTCATTATAGTAATTTTAATTTTATCTTTTTATTTTACAATAACTTAAATTTATTTAATTAATATTTTCAATAAAGCTTTATCAAAATACAATTTTATTAATTTTTAGATTATATTGAACTGCACAATAAATAATTTCAGTGTAAATGAAAACCTTAACTTTAAGTTTAATCTATATTTTCCTTTCTAGGTACATCTTCCGATACACCTACTCTGTTACGACTTATCTCATTTTATAATGAGAGTGACGGGCGATATGTACATATTATAGAACTAAAATCATTTTAATAATCTTTATAAAATTACTATTAAATCCAATTTCATTATTACATTTCAATAATTAATCCATTATAAATAAAATTTATTGTAATCCATTATTCAACTTAAATATTACTGCACCTTGACTTGAAATTCTAATTAATTACATATTTAGAAAATTATCTTTAAATATATTCTTAAACAGCGATATACAAGAAATAATTTAAGTAAGGTTCAATGTGGAATATCAATTACATAACAGATTCCTCTAAATAGATTATAATACCGCCAAATTCTTTAAGTTTTAAGATCATAACTATTAATACTCCAGTTTAACTTCCTTTACAATAAAAATAATAGGGTATCTAATCCTAGTTTATAATTTCACTTTCATAATTAATCATACTAATAAATTAATATTATTTAAAATAATTTAATATTTCACCTAAAAATATTTTAATTCCTATTTATTATATTATATTAATTACTTAAAAACTAATAATATTTACTTGATTTTATTGTCTAACCGCAGATGCTGGCACAACTTTATCTAAACCTAATAATATTTACTAAATCTAAATTAACTTAATATTTATAAAATTATCCACTGCAATAATTTATCATTATCTTATTTCCTTAAGAAATAAAATTATACAATGATTTACATATAGATTAATATTAAAATAAACATTTCAAGTAAGAATAAAACTAATATTATTTTTTTTTATTTTAATGACAATATACAATTTAATGGATCAAATACTTATATTTAAAACTTTCCACTACATAATAAATCAATATTTTTATTTTTAATGGATCAAAAATCACGGCTTCCTAAATTACTACTTCTTAAAGGTAGAAATAAGTAAAAATAAAATAAAACCTTTCCTTTTTAAAAAAGAATTATGCCCTAATTCAAATCAAATGAATATTTCAAAACATTGGGTTACTTAGGTATCATTTTCAAGGTTTCTTACTTATGCTTACTTACTTATAAAGTAAAATTAACATAAAATTGAACTTTGTTCCATTGAGAATAAAATTTTTATAAAATTAAAAATAACTAATGAAGAAACAATTACATGAGTGAATAAAATACATAATTAAGAAATTATCGTGGAAAAAAATCATTAATCTAAAATTTTCCACAAATTATTGATGTATCCCTTTTTACTAAAAAATCAAACTAGCCCCAATTTAAACCTAATGAATATTTTAAACTCTTAAATTACTTTAAAATCACTTTCAACCATTCCGCCCAAAATTTTTTCTTTCGATTCTTCGTTTGTTTTTATTTTGGTGATAAATCACGGTTTCCTAAATTACTACTTCTTAAAGGTAGAAATAAGTAAAAATAAAATAAAACCTTTCCTCTTCAAGAAGAATTATGCCCTAATTCAAATCAAATGAATATTTCAAAACATTGGGTTACTTAGGTATCATTTTCAAGGTTTCTTACTTATGCTTACTTACTTATAAAGTAAAATTAACATACAATTGAACTTTGTTCCATTGAGAATAAAATTTTTATAAATTTAAAATAACTTATGAAGAAACATTACGTGAGTGATAAATACTTAT